TTCACTGCGAAAATGTTCCATTTTCATAAGTTCTTCTTGACTCTTAGTTAAAAGGTCTAATAATGTATGTATATTATATCTCTTGAGACAATTATAGGTCTTAGGAGTCAATTCTAATTGATCAATAAAAATAGATTTCAATGCTATTTTTTTTTTGTTTTTCTTTAATTTTGTAAATCTATTATGAGAAGTAAAAGGAGTTAAATTAATCTTGTACGGATCATTTTCGAAATGTAAGTTTTCTTCTTCCCCGTGTAGAAAAGGAATAAATAAATCAATCAAATTCCGAGAGGCTCCATGAAGTGCTTCTTTAGGGGTTAAACTTCCATTTGTCCATATTTCGAGAAAAAGTATCTCGTCTTTTTGACTTCCATTTCCATAAGACTGAATACTATAATTTGTATTTCGAACAGGCATGAATACAGCATCGATAGGAAAACTTCCGTCTTGTAAGTTATTGGTCGTTTTTTTATGATATCCGCGATACCTCTCGATTTGTAATCCAATACAAAAATCAACAGGCTCCGTTAGTATAGCTATATGCTGTGTATTATCAACGATTTCGACAGAAGGGGGTAAGATGAGGTCTTGAGCAGTTACATAACCCGGACCCTTGATGCAAATAGAAGCGTCTTGAATTCCATACAAATTACTTCTCAATACAATTTCTTTCAAATTCATTAAAATCTCATGTATCGATTCTTGAATACCCATTACGGTAGAATATTCATGTGGTATTTTTTCAGATTTTGCACGTGTGATAGATGTTCCTTCCATTTCTCCAAGCAAAGCTCTCCGCATCGCAATCCCTATTGTCTCGGCTTGACCCTTCATAAGTGGAGACAGAATAAAGCGTCCATAAAAAAGGCGCTTACTGTCTTTTCTGGATTCAACACACCTCCACCGTAGTGTCCGAGTAGATACTCTTACTTTCTCTTGAACCATAAGTAATAGAATTTTCTCAAATCATTGAATTATTTATTTCTCTTGAAATCTCTTCAATGCTTTTTTTTACACGCGTCTTTTTTTAGGGGGCCGGCAGCCATTATGTGGCATAGGAGTTACATCCCGTACGAAACTTAACAGTATACCACTTCTACGAATAGCTCTTAATGCCGCATCTCGTCCGAGGCCAGGACCTTTTATCATAACTTCTGCTCGTTGCATCCCTTGATCCACTACTGCACGAATAGCGGTTCCTGCCGCAGTTTGGGCGGCAAAAGGTGTCCCTCTTCTTGTACCCTTGAATCCACACGTGCCAGCGGAGGACCAAGAAATAACCCGACCCCGTACATCCGTCACAGTCACAATGGTATTATTGAAACTTGCTTGAACATGAATAACTCCTTTTGGTATTCTACGTGCATTCTTCCGTGATCCGATACGTCCACCCCTACGTGAACCCATTTTTGGTATAGTTTTTGCCATATTTTATTCTCTCATTTTTATTCTCTCATAAATACATAAATATAAGTTAGAGATATACCCATCTTATGTCAAAATAGCTCCTTTTTTCTACATCATGTTCTTATAAAGATCTTTCTTTTTATTATTTTGTTTTGACTATTACTATGATTTATTATAGTTATTATTTATTTCTATTTTTTATATTCTAATTCTAAAATAATATATGAATAAAAATAAATAAAAAAATATATATATATATATTAAAAATGAAATCAAAATTATTTCAAATTTTTAGAAAGATTAGCCTTGTCTTTGTTTATGTTTAGGGTTAGAACAAATTACCATAATTCGTCCTCGTCTACGGATCAGTCGACATTTTTCACAAATTTTACGAACAGAGGCTCTTATTTTCATATTTGTCATTCCCAAACTGAATTCTCAATATACTTATAGGAAGAAAATATCTTTCTTTCGATTGGAACCTTGCCGATTTTATCTCTCGAGATGGGAAAATTAAAAGTAGAAAAAACTACTTAATCGTTCGAATCTTTATTGCGGAGTCTATAAATTATACGTCCTCTAGTTGAATCATAACGACTTACTTCAATTTTTACCCTATCCCCAGGTAGTATACGTATAAAACTGCGCCGTATTCTTCCCGAAATATAACCTAAAATGAAATCTTCATTATCTAAACGAACCCGAAACATACCATTGGGAAGTGATTCAGTAATTAAACCTTCATGAATCCATTTTTGTTCTTTCATTCCACGTAAAACCCCCTTAAATTAAAGTATTAACTAATTAATGTAGGAGGAGTGAGATTAGAAACCCGCCCTTTTCCTTTCCTTTCTTTTTTTTTTTTTAACAAAAAGGAAGTTCCGAAGAAAATTCGGATATCAGAAAAATTACCATATATAACACAAAAGTTCTCCGCCGATCCCTTCTAGTCGAGCCTCTCGATCTGTTATTATACCCCGAGAAGTAGAAAGTATTACAATCCCCATTCCGCCTAAAATTCTCGGAATTCGTTGATAATTAGAATAGATTCGTAGACCGGGTCGACTTATTCGTTTTAAATTCAAACGAGGTTTTTGTAGCCCCTTTCTATGTCGTAGCTTTAAAACACAAAAAGACTTTTCGCTTTCACGATGTTTCCTGGCGTTTTCAATAAAACCCTCTCGTAAAAGTATTTTAATAATGTTTTTGGTGATGTTAGTACATGGTACTCGAATCGTTCCTTTTCTATTCATATCTGCATTTCGTAGAGAGTTTATTATGTCAGCAAGAGTGTCCCTAGCCATGATAAACTAAAAAGGGTGTTGTCTATAGTTTTAGGTATATTGACATGTTCTTTTTTTTTTTTTTACATTTTGAAATTCAAATTCTTAGTTTATCAGTTTAGTTTCTTAGTTTATCAATTTACTTTCAAAGTATATGCGTCAGACACACTCTACTAATGAATTTCATCTATTTCAGAAAATTGTTTAGTATAAACTCTATCAAGGACTCTTCTTCTATATTTATAATACCTCAGGTGCTAGTGAAACTATTTTAGTGAAATTTAATTGTCTCAATTCCCGGGCGATCGCACCAAAGATTCGAGTTCCTTTTGGATTTCCTTCTTGATCAATGACAACTGCAGCGTTGTCATCATATCGGATTATCATACCATTGTCACGTTTGAATTCTTTACAAGTACGTACAATTACAGCTCTGATCACTTCTGATTTTTCGAGGGGTGTATTTGGCAATGCTTCCTTGATCACAGCAACAATAATGTCACCTATCTGAGCATATCGTCGATTACTAGTCCCGATGATTCGAATACACATTAATTCTCGGGCCCCACTGTTATCCGCTACATTCAAATGGGTTTGAGGTTGAATCATTTTTTGAATCTCTTCTTTAAAATTTCAAAGGAGAAGTAAAAAAAAGAAATATTGGTTTGTCAAAAAAAAACTTGCAATTGTTTTTTTATCCCCGTAGGCTTTTTTCTTTAGTTTGGTTTAGTTTGGCTGGATTCCATCTTCTACATTTTTATCCAGAAGTAATGTAATGAATTGAGTTCGTATAGGCATTTTTGAAGCCGCTATTGAAATTGCCTTTTGGGCTATATTTTCTCCGACTCCGCCCATTTCATAAAGTATTCTACCGGGTTTAACGACAGCTACCCAATATTCCGGAGACCCTTTTCCCGAACCCATACGTGTTTCTGCAGGTCTTACCGTAACAGGTTTGTCTGGAAATATGCGCACCCAGATTTTCCCCCCGCGGCGTACATGCCGTGTCATTGCCCGGCGCCCCGCTTCTATTTGTCTAGATGTAATCCACGCGGGTTCAAGTGCCTGAAGAGCATATCTGCCGAAAGAAATATTATTACCTCGACAAGATATTCCTTTCATTCGCCCTCTATGTTGTTTACGGAATCTGGTTCGTTTGGGACTAAGCATAGCAATTATATCAAGATGAAATTATCAATCGAATTTTTATTCAAACCTATAGAATATAATTGCTAGAATTTCTCGTTTTTTTTATTGAAGAGAAAACGAATAAAAAATCAAAAAGTTTGTAATTTTCTGTTCTGGGGGTACAACACAAAAACAAAGAAAGTACGGGTTTATTTGTTTTCGTCCCCAAATATCCAAATTTTTATTCCTAGTACTCCATAAAGAGTTTTAACAGTATAAGAACAATAATCGATTTTAGCTCGAATAGTTTGTAGAGGAACCCTACCTTCTCTGATCCATTCAACACGTGCAATTTCTTTTCCATTGATACGCCCTGCAATTTGTACTTGAATTCCTTTTGTACCCGCCTGTTCAGCCAGTTCAATGGCTTTTTTCATTGCTTTACGACATGAAACTCGGTTTTTTAATTGTCCAGCTATAAATTCTGCAAGAATATAAGGATGTCCATAAGGATTTGCAATTCTTGTGATAGCAATATTGAGTTTTCGGTTCATACACTTTAATTCTTTTTGTACATTCATCTGTAATTCTTCGATTCTTCGAGCCCTACCCTCTATTAATAACTTTGGGAATCCTATATAGATTAGGACCTGAATCAGATCGATTCCTTTTTGAATCTCTATACGTGCAATTCCCTCAATGCCAGAGGATATTTTTATATTTTGTTGTAGAGAATTTTTGATAAAGTCTCGTATTTTTTGATCTTCTTGTAGACCTTCGGAATACATTGTTGGTTGTGCAAACCACAAAGAATGATGACCTTGGGTTATACCAAGTCTGAAACCAAGTGGATTTATTTTTTGTCCCATAATCCCCCACTAATACTAATATACATATCATGACACATCATATTTATATATTTATGTTTTTTTTATTTATCCAGCCTGTTTTTATGTTTTATGCTATATTATTTATAGCCTTCATAGTTTTTAGTCTTCATATTCATATCATAAATAGTTATCTTCTTCATATTCATATAATGATGTATCTTTCAATACAATAGTTATATGACAAGTGCGTCGTTTTATCGGATAACTTCGTCCTCGAGCTCTAGGTTTCAATTTTTTAACAGTTTTACCCTCGTTGACTTCAGCAGTAATAATTACTAAGTTTAATTTATTG